AAAACTTCCTGTGATCCTTCTTTTTGATTATAAAGATTGGAATCGACCATTACGATACATAAAAACCAACGATAGGGATTTTAAAGGGGCTGTAAAAAGCGAAACGTCACAATATTTTTTTGATACATGCCGAAGTGATGGAAAACAAAGAATCTCTTTTACATATCCGCCCAGTTTGTCAACTTTTTTGGAAATGATACAAAGACGAATAGACGAGTTCACGCTCAAAAAACCACCCTATGATGAACTGTATAATCATTGGGTTTATACAAAGACCAAAAAAAAGAACAAGATAAAAAACGAATTACTTAATAGAATTGAGGCTCTAGACATGGGATTTCTTTCTCGGGATATACTTGAAAAAAGAACTAGATTGGTTAAGGATAATGATAATGATAAGACTCAAAAAAAAGACCGGCCTAATCAAAAATTATACTTGTCTCAAGAGTATGATCCTTTTTTGAACGGACCATATCGTGGAACACCCCAACAGCGGTTTTCACCTTCAATCAGAAATAAAACAAATTTTAGAAAGACAGTTAAAATGAATAAGATTCATGGTATCCTTCTTTTTGGTACTGATGATACCGATTACCAAGACTTTAAACAGAAAGAATTTGAACAGAAAGTGGATCCATTTTCTAAATTTGACGAGAAAGTGGACCCATTTTCTAACCCAGAAATTAATATTCTTTCAACTTTCCTCCGTAAATTTATTAGAAAAACAAGCTCGAGTCTCGGTCTCAATTTGAAGATTTTAAAAAATTATAAAGAAGAATTTTCAACTTTGATGCCCTTAGAACTTAATATTCTTTCAACTTTCCTCCGTAAATTTGTTATAAAAACAAGCTTGAGTCTCAATTTGAGGGTCCCTTCTTTATTTTCAGAAAATAAAAAAAGAAAAAAAAAATCTATTGGAATTGGAATCAAAGAAATCGATAAAAAAGTCCCTCGATGGTCATCCAAATTAATCAGCGAAATGGAAGCAGAATTTCTCGACTATGCATATGGGAAAGTGCCGAAAGAACCCCATCTTTGCTCAAGAGCACTGAAAGAAATAGTGCTATCTAAAGAGCCGAAAAATTTGGCTGATCCCTATGCGCGCCGAGACTACGCGATTTACCTAGATATATTGAAAGAGCCAGATTTTGAGCGAGACCTAATCATGAGTTCTACACGCGCTCAAAGGCGGAAAGTTATTATTTTGAAACTGCTTCACCCAAAGCCGCAGTCCCCGCTTTTTTGGGGCCGAATCAAAAGTGTTCTCGGTTATTTTTTTACTCATCCAATAAAATTTATTTTTATAAATTGGATGGGTAAAAGAACAAAATCCAAAATTTTAAATTCTACAAAAAAACAGACAAAAACAAGAGAGGAAAAGGCGAAGATCGCATCCGAGGAAAAAAAAAAGGAAGAGCTAATGCGGATACAAGTGGAGAGCGCATGGGAAAACCTGCCATGTGGACCGGGAATACGAAGTTCCTTATTACTAATGCAATCGTTTCTTAGAAAAAATATAAGTCTCCCTTTACTCATAATAGCTAAAAATATTGGCCGTTTGTTATTTTTGCAAGTTCCTGAGTGGGCTGAGGATTTTCAGGAATTGAATAGAGAAAGGCATTTTCCATGCACCCATCTTGGTGTTGGACTAAACGATCCAGAGGTTTTGGCCCATTGGGCGGAAGAAGGTTTTGACATAAAAATCCTATCTCCTTTCCGCTTGAAACCTTGGCACAGATCTAAGCTAAAAGCTCCTCGCAGAAATCGAATCAAAAAGAAAAAAAAACGAAATGTACAAAAGGAAGTGGAAAAGGAAGTGGAAAAGGAAGTGGAAGATGATTTTGGTTTTTTAACCATTTTGGGAATGGAAACTGAATATCCTTTCGGTTCTCCCCGAAAAAGATCTTCTTTGATGACTTCCTTTTTTAAACCCATTTTTAAGAAACTAGGAAAACAAATGAAAAAAAAGAAGGCTTTTGAAGATTTTAAAGTTCTAGGGGTTTTCAAAAAAGTAATATCAGAATTCTCAAAGAGAAATCAAATTCCATTAGTTAGATCGAAAAAAATAGATGAATCAAGTGAAACTAAAAAAGATTCTACAATCAACAATCAGATAATTGAAGAATCGTTTACTCAAATTCGATCTAGAGATCGGGCAAATTCTTTACAGACAGAACAAAAAATGAAGAATCTAACGGAACAAGAAATGAAGAATCTAACTGATAGAACAAGCACAATCAAAAATAAAATACAAAGACTTACAAAAGATAAAAAAAAAGAAACTTCCGGAATAAATCGTAGTACAAATTCTAATGTAGAATCACAACCACTAAAAAGGATTTGGCAAATATTAAAACGAAGAAACGCTCGATTAATCAGCCAATTCCATTATTTAAAATTACATTATTTTCTCAAAATTTTTATTGAAAAAATATACATAGATATCTTTCCACGTATCATTAATATTACCAGAATCAATACACAACCTTTACCAGAAAAAATTCTTGAGAAATACATTTCTAATAATGAAAGAAATCAAAAAAAAATGAACTTTTTTTCGGTTTCGACTATCAAAAAGGCACGTTCTAATTATACTATTAGAACTAGTAAGAAGAATTCACATATCTTTTATGACTTATCTTCCTTGTCGCAAAGAGATGTATTTTTCAAATTATCACAACCCCAAGCTATTAACTTGTCTAAGTTAAGATCTGCTCTTCAATATCATGGAACATCTTTTTTTCTTAAGACTGCAATAAAGGATTCTTTTGAAATACAGGGAATATTTCATTCCGAATTAAGGCATAAGAAACCTCGAAGTTATGATCAATGGAAAAACTGGTTAAGAGGCCATCCTCAATACAACTTATCTCCGATTAGATGGTCTAGATTAATACCACAAAAATGGCGAAATAGAGTCAATCAACGTTGGACGGCTGAAAATAAAGATTTTCAAAAATGGAGTTCAGATGAAAATGAAAAAGACCTATTATTTCATTCCACAAATCCAAATTTGTGTAAAGTCTATTCAGTACCAAATCAACAAGAGAATTTTCAAAAATACTATAGATATGGTCTTTTATCATATAAATCTCTTAATTATGAAACTAAGAAAGACTCATCTATTTATGGATCAACATTACAAGTAAATAAGAAGAAAAATCTTTCTTATAATTACACTATACACAAATTAGTTAATGGTAATGAGGATATTGATTTCAATAATTTTCTAAGAAAGGCTAATATTATTGATAGTGACAAAAAGCCAGATCGAAAATATTTTGATTGGAAAATTCAAAATTTTGCTCTAAACCAATTTGATAATGATAATAAAGCTTTTCATTATATTCAAATTCGTCAAAATCCAGAAATCAATCCACCCAATTCCAAAGAAATCTTTTTTGGTTGGATAAAAATAGATAAAGAAAGACTAAGGAACCCCGGAACAAATTGGGGCTGCGAACCTTGGTTCTTCCCAGAACATGTGCTACTTTATACTGCATATAAAGTGAAACCGTGGATTATACCAAGTCCACTTTTTCTTGGAAATTTGTCTTTCCCTATTAGTTTTAGTGAAACTAATAAAAAGATTCAAACTCAAAAAAATTGGGATTTTATACCCATTGAAAAAAGACTCCTTATATCAAAGACAGGAACAGAAATTATAGAAACATCTTCTGAGGTGTTGTACATGAAAATAGGTGGCGAAGCTTTTAGAGGAAGAATAAGAACCCCCGATTTAGCTCAGTATTGGCTTTTTCAATTGAAATGGCACAATTATTTTGTGGGGGAAACAATACCCGGACTAATGAAACAATTTTCAGCCCAGCTAGAGTGGAATCTAAATTACCAAAAAGTGAGCAGGTTGGTGATAACCTATTTGAGCAATAAACTATTCAATATAAATCAACATCTCATTCACTATGAAACTACACTAGAGATGGGTGAGCTGGGGCAACTTGAGGTAGTGATTCTCGAATCGAATCGTCTGTATCTAGGAACTTATAGCCAAATTATTATGTATCAGACCATACGCATTTCATTGGTTGATCAAAGTAAGCAAGAAATTAATCAAAAATACCGAAACCAAAGATATCTTAGCCATCAAAGAAGAACAGGAAATAGAAAGAAAAATCATTATGATTTTCTTGTTCCCGAAACTATTTTATCATCTAGACGTCGTAGAGAGTTGAGAATTCTAATTTCTTTCAATTTAAAGAATAGGAATGGTGTGGATAAAAATCCAATACTTTGCACCGAGCCTAAGATAAGAAACTGGGGTTTATTTTTGAATAAAAGTAAACATCTTGGTAGAAAGCAAAAAAAATTAATGAAATTCTTAATGAAATTTAAGTTCTTCCTTTGGCCCAATTATCGATTAGAAGATTTAGCTTGTATGAATCGTTATTGGTTTGATACCAATAATGGGAGTCGTTTCAGCATGTTAAGGATATATATGTATCCACGATTCAAAATTCGTTGACGGTACATTCTTTCTCTATATTCCCTTGTATCAAGCTTTCAAAGGGCTCATTCAAGACTTACTCGAGCAATACCCTATAATTCTAATTATAGGGTATTATGAAAGGAAACAAAACGGCGTAACATATGCCTTGTCTTATATCCCAGTTTCATATAAAATGCTACGATACTAAGTCAATGACGTATCAATTAGATCTACAAATGCATCAAGGAAATCTTCGTAATTTTAGGTTTCAGTTATTCACTTTTGGGAGTGTAAAAACCCTCTTTTTAGATCCCTATCCGAATCCAATTCAAAATTGGATTGATTCATATTAATTGATAAAATAAGCAATCCATAAAGAAATTCAAATTCTTGTGTATACTACATTAAAATAGCCGGTATTATTATTACTGATCAATCAAATTCATATCTGTTCTGTAAAAGGGGGAGGGGGAAATTCTTTTATGCTAAAAGATGCATTCGTTTCAATTATTTTGCAAGAGGAAAACAAAGAAAACAGGGGGTCCGCTGAATTTCAAGTAGTTAATTTCACCAATAAGATACGGAAACTTACTTTACATTTGAAATTGCACAAAAAGGACTATTCGTCTCAGAGAGGCCTGCTAAAAATTCTGGGAAAACGTCAACGGCTGCTGGCTTATTTGTCAAACAAAAACAGAATACGTTAGAAAGACTTAATTGGTCAGTTGAATATTCGAGAAACAAAAAACAAAAGCTGATTAATTTGAAGAGTTGGTTTGAATTATTCGCTTCAATCGTAATGAACTTCTTTTCGCTTTCAGCAATTCATGGAAGAATGAATCGGGAAAAAACCTATGACTACGCCAGTTACAAGAAAAGACCTCATGATAGTCAATATGGGTCCTCACCACCCATCAATGCATGGTGTTCTTCGACTCATTGTTACTCTAGATGGAGAAGATGTTATTGACTGTGAGCCAGTATTGGGTTATTTACATAGAGGTATGGAAAAAATTGCGGAAAACCGAACAATTATACAATATTTGCCTTATGTAACACGTTGGGATTATTTAGCTACTATGTTCACCGAAGCAATAACTGTAAATGCACCGGAGCAGTTAGGCAATATTCAAGTACCTAAAAGGGCCAGCTATATCAGAGTCATTATGCTGGAGTTAAGTCGTATAGCTTCGCATTTGTTATGGCTTGGCCCTTTTATGGCAGATATTGGGGCACAGACCCCTTTCTTCTATATTTTTCGAGAAAGAGAATTGATATATGACCTATTCGAAGCTGCCACCGGTATGCGAATGATGCATAATTTTTTTCGTATCGGAGGGGTAGCTGCTGATTTACCTCATGGATGGATAGATAAATGTTTGGATTTTTGCAATTATTTTTTAACAGAGGTTGCTGAATATCAAAATCTTATTACACGCAATCCTATTTTTTTAAAACGAGTTGAAGGAGTAGGCATTATTGGCGGAAAGGAGGCAATAAATTGGGGTTTATCGGGACCAATGCTACGAGCTTCCGGAATACAATGGGATCTTCGTAAAGTTGATCAGTATGAGTGTTACGACGAGTTTGATTGGGAAGTCCAATGGCAAAATGAGGGGGATTCATTAGCTCGTTATTTAGTACGAATCAATGAAATGGCAGAATCCATAAAAATGATTCAACAGGCTCTAGAAGGAATTCCGGGGGGGCCCTATGAGAATTTAGAAATCCGACGTTTTGATCCACTAAGAGATCCGAAATGGAATGATTTTGACTATCGATTTATTAGTAAAAAACCTTCTCCGACTTTTGAATTGTCGAAGCAAGAACTTTATGTGAGAGTTGAAGCCCCAAAAGGAGAATTGGGAATTTTTCTGATAGGGGATAAGAATGTTTTTCCTTGGAGATGGAAAATCCGACCACCGGGTTTTATCAATTTGCAAATTCTTCCTCAGCTAGTTAAAAGAATGAAATTGGCTGATATTATGACGATATTAGGTAGCATAGATATCATTATGGGAGAAGTTGATCGTTAAAATGATAATTGATACAACAGAAGTACAAGCTATCAATTCTTTTTCGAGATTGGAATCCTTAAAAGAAGTCGATGGGATCATATGGATGCTTGTTCCTATTTTCAGTCTTGTATTAGGAATCACAATAGGTGTACTAGTAATTGTTTGGTTAGAAAGAGAAATATCTGCAGGGATACAACAACGTATTGGACCCGAATACGCCGGTCCTTTTGGAATTCTTCAAGCTCTAGCAGATGGTACAAAATTACTTTTCAAAGAGAATCTTCTGCCATCTCGAGGAGATATTCGTTTATTCAGTATCGGACCATCCATCGCAGTCATATCAATTCTACTAAGTTATTTAGTAATTCCTTTTGGCTATCATCTTGTTCTAGCTGATCTCAGTATCGGTGTTTTTTTATGGATTGCAATTTCAAGTATTGCTCCCATTGGACTTCTTATGTCAGGATATGGATCAAATAATAAATATTCTTTTTTAGGCGGTTTACGAGCTGCTGCTCAATCAATTAGTTATGAAATCCCATTAACTCTATGTGTGTTATCAATATCTCTACGTGTGATTCGTTGAGACATAAAATTGACCCTACTTCTTTTCTTTCTAGAAAGGGCCTTTGCTGAGTTGAATATATATTTTTCTTTTTGATTCATCATTCGGGTTGATGAACTAAACCAGATAGTTATATGAGTGAAAGAAACAGCTTCTAAATTTGCAGTAAAAAGATGGAATCTCATTTTCTATGTACAAGAGTGAAGTGAAAGTAAACATAAACATTAGAAGCTGTTTACCCCAAGATTGGTTAATTAGTGATCATGGCTTGAAGCGGGTGCAAAAGATCAACTATATGGGTTTTTTACTATCTATTACCATACATGTATTACCCTAACGGCGGATTCGCAAAAGAAGTGGATAGTTAGGAACACTAAGGTACACAAAGGATTCGTAATAGAGATTATGTAAGTTATTCAACAGGATTTTTCTGTACATAAAAGGAATTCTAATTGGAACTTTAAGTTGGT